CGATACCTTCTACGGCTTGGCCCGCAGCAGTACCTTGACCGACTCCGGGTCCAATAGAAGCAAGTCCTACGGCCAATCCAGCAGCAATAACGGAAGCAGCAGAAATTAGGGGATTCATGGTAAGCTCCTCACAACAAAAAATGAAGAAATGGTTAATGATATAATCAAATAAACCAATGAATTAAATTATTATATATTACTTAATTTATTACTTAATTAATGTACTTAATTAATGTTATTTATATATTTATATTATAATATTAATTAGTTACATTACTTATTATTTCATATTCCATCACTAAGATCCATACAACTAAACTAAGAACTCCGAACCTAATTTGAGAAGTGATGATATTTGATATTACTGAATCATCAGAACTACTTCAATATCTCGTTTTTATTCCCTACCCAAGTCTTTGTAAATCCATATAATATAGTTCTTCTATTTCTTTGTTCCGAACCCATTCTTTCAATTCTTCGCTCCTTCATCTTCTTTATATGCATTCATAGGCTTGACTTCATATTCAATCCACACATACAGTCACAGACGAAAAAGGAAGAGCTTATATCGTAATCCATATAAAGAAAGTGGAATCTATATCTATATAAAGTCGGTAGTAATATGGGGAATGAAATAATATACATGGGTAGTCCATATATAACTATTGAATATCTACTATCACATATACATGTGTTTCTTCCATAATGTAAACCATCGCCATCTTATTTCTATTGAATCGGATCGGACCCTGGAATCATTCTTCTAAGCATACACCGGAGTTCACATATAATATGTAGCTACGGCTATGTAGCTCGACCCACCTAACCTACTTGATTTTTAATCTTATTCGTGAACTCTTTCTTGTCTTTATCATTATCTCACATGGATACAAACGAAGAGATTCATCAAAGCGAATCATCCCATATCAAGATTTGATGATTGATTGATCCAATTGCAATTAATTCCAATTTTGGTCAATTGTTGAATAGAATGGAATGAAATAGCAACGGTTCCGCAGAACATAGTTCTTGTTGTTTCGTCGCACGCCCCAAACGGGTAACAATTATTACCCCAATTATGAATCGTCGTAATTGACTGGGCAAATAAAGGAGATGTATGACATGAATAGGACAAAAGGGGATCTTAGGAAAAATTTTGAATCCCCCCTTTTTTTACAATTCCGTAGTGTAATACGTAATATAATAAATATTAATATCGTACATATATATCTCTTGCTCTTGTTTTCTTCCTACTCTATATCATTATCATACATATCATAAATAAATATATTTATATCAATCATGTTCCTCAAGCAGGTATCTTGAGCTACCCATGAATTAATTATTGGAATAAGATTCATGGGCTTACTTAATTTTTAATTAAAATCAATTCAAAAAGAAAAAGCGACTCTTTGAAATTCAAAGCATTATTTTATTATTTATTTGGATGGAAAGCTACTCAATGATGACCTTCCATGGATTCACCTATATAAGCCGCGGCTAAGGTTGCAAAAATCAGAGCTTGAATACCGCTTGTGAATAATCCGAGGAACATCACAGGTATAGGAATCACTAAAGGTACTAAAGAAACAAGAACAACAACTACTAATTCATCGGCCAATATATTCCCGAAAAGTCGAAAACTAAGTGATAAAGGTTTTGTGAAATCTTCTAAGACATTAATTGGTAAAAGTATTGGAGTTGGTTGAATGTATTTACCGAAATAACCCAATCCCTTTTTAGTAAGGCCTGCATAGAAATATGCCACTGACGTGAGTAAAGCTAAAGCAACAGTAGTATTTATATCATTCGTAGGTGCAGCTAACTCCCCATGAGGTAACTGTATGATTCTCCAAGGTAAAAGAGCACCTGACCAGTTAGAAACAAAAATAAATAGGAACAGAGTTCCAATAAAAGGAACCCAAGGACCATATTCTTCTTCTCCAATTTGAGTTTTGCTCACGTCTCGAATGAATTCAAGAACATATTCGAAGAAATTCTGGCCGTCGGTCGGAATAGTTTGTGGATTCCGAACGGCTATAGCGGCTGAACCTAATAAGATAGCAATTACGACCCAAGAAGTTATAAGTACTTGGGCATGCACTTGGAAACCCCCTATTTGCCAATAGAAATGTTGGCCTACTTCCACACCGGATATCTCGTATAACCCCTTTAGTGTGTTGATGGAACATGGTAGAACATTCATATTACCCTCTGACAGAAATGGAACTTAAGAAGGAATTATTTTGATTCAACCATTTCTTTTTCTACTCTCCTGCCTAATTTAATCATTTCGGGTACTAAATTAATTAATGAATTAATCACGTAATATATCCCCAGCAATTTGAATCTCTTTTTTCACATTCAGGAATAGTAAGAGTAACCGATTCAATGAATCTCTGGGTTTCCCGAAGCCAAGTAATTGACTTATCTTATCTTATTATTAATCAACGACTTCTTATATAGCTATAGCTAGAACGTCCCTGACAAATTGCGGATACTAATTTGTTAAGAATCAATCGGATGGAAGCTATAGCGTCATCGTTGGCTGGAATCGGAATATCTGCGAGATCTGGATCACAATTTGTATCGATTAAACAAATAGTTGGAATACCCAAAGTGACGCATTCTCGAAGGGCCGTATATTCTTCTTGCTGATCAATGATGATTACAATATCGGGTAACCCCGTCATATATTTGATACCACCCAGATATGTTTGAAAGTGAGATAATTGTCTCTTCAATATTGCTGCATCCCGTTTCGGGAGACGACTGAGTTGCCCCATCTCGGCTCTCACTCTCAAGTCCCTGAACTTATGAAGTCTCGTTTCTGTAGTGGACCAATTCGTTGACATACCACCGAGCCATTTTTTATTGACATAATGACACCGAGCCCTTATTGCAGCTGATGCTACCGAATCAGCTGCTTTATCTTTCGTACCAACTATTAAGAAGTGTTTTCCTCTACTTGCTGCGTCAAAAACTAAATCACAGGCTTCTGATAAAAAACGAGCAGTTCTCGTAAGATTTGTAATATGAATACCTTTACGCTTTGCAGAGATGTAAGGTGCCATTCTAGGATTCCATTTCCTAGTACCATGACCAAAATGAACCCCCGCTTCCATCATCTCTTCCAAACTGATGTTCCAATATCTTCTTGTCATTTATCCCCACACTTCCTCTAAAAAAAAGAGACGAGGTACCCTGAAATAAATAATTGTTCCAATGGAACCTTCTACCGGGGGTTGACCGTTGATACACGGTCCAAGCTTCACTTCATTATTATTAATTCCTTTACCCTTGGTTTCGATATTCTCTTTATTAACAGATCATTCATTATATTAGTATTAGCTTAGCTAATAATGAATCTGCTCTTATGAACGATTGGATTAGATCCCATAGAATGGTTGTTCTGATGTATTATGGAAACTCTTTGGCTTTGGGATGCAAGAACCAAATAATTCTCTGTGGTGGAACAGAATATCTCTCATTTCCCCCCCGAATAGATTCTTCTTTTGTATTTCCAAAGGAATGTTGTTGTATTCCCTTGAACGGTGAACGAATCGTTTGAATCCGGTACCAACGGGTATCATCCCCCCCAGAACAACATTCTCTTTCAGGCCTTTCAACCAATCAATACGACCCCGGAGAGCGGCTTTTGCTAAAACTCGAGCGGTTTCCTGAAAACTAGCTTCTGATATGAAACTTTGAGTATTCAGAGATGCTCTCGTTATTCCCAATAAGACGGCTCGGTAACAAATAGCCTCTTCCAAAGCACGACCTGCTCGTTCTGCTCGCAACAATCCGATTAGTTCCCCGGGTGAAAAAACATTAGACATTCCATCTTCTGAAACCAACACTTTTGATGTTATTTGTCGTACAATAATCTCTATATGCCTATTATGAATCTGTACCCCCTGGGATCGATAAACCTTTTGGATCTTATTAACCAAAGAAATACGACTTTGCGCTATGGTGAGTTCAGCACCAATCAGGAATCCCCAAGGAATTCCAAGAATTCCTGTTATATGTTCGTTCCAACCTTCAACCCTTTTTTCTAGGTTCATCGATATTGAATCAATTGAACGAACTTCTAACACTTGTTCAACCTTTGGAAGGCCATGAGTTATATCACCAGATCTCGATTTTTCATATATAAATGTAACTAATGTATCTCCTTCGTAAAAGATTTCTCCATAATCACCATGAACGGTTGCTCCTCGGGTGGCCAAGTAGGGTTTAGCTGATCTTATTATGAAAGAGTCAACATAAACCATTATAACTTGACCAGATTTTATGCGTGTTCCGTGTTTGGATAGACATACATTTTCACAAATAAACTGTCCAAGGCTAATTATTGTGGTTGTGGATGTCCCCTCACAATAATCGTGAGGGAGAAAGCACGAATTCGAATCGAATAGATTTAAAATGATGTCACTGCATGGATTTGGATTAGAGATTCTCCCGTTTTCATCCACTAAATAATATTTAAGTAGTTGGAAAGTCTGTTTTGGATTATTATTATCCAGTAGTAAATATTTATTTAATAGGATCTCATTATGAGTTATTGAATGATAAGATGAGGAAAAATTATAAATTTTAGGTACAGTACCTAAGGGACCCGACGAATTCAGAATTGGAATCAGGGGATCCTCTTTTTCTTTAATTGATTCTTTGGTCACATTGTGATATTTTGAAACATTGATGCGAGAACAATTGGATGATGAGAAAACTATAAGGGATTGGCCTTCCTTATTTCTATTAAGAAATGTATGAACGGTTCCTTGATGTTGACTAAGTGATTTCATCTTCACCTTGGAAGAAAAAAGATTGGTATTGGCGCAATATGACCCAGTATCAGGAATCACTGAACCTGCCCTATCATTCCTCTTTCCAGTATACAAAATAGGAGACTTCACCAAATCAATTCTTATGAAATATCGAATCAGATCATTTGCTCTTACTTCAGCAGAAGAAGCCTGAACCTTTTCTATAGAACC